ATAGAGTCTATCGGACCCAGATCGGTAAATGCTCCAATTACCACCCTTTCTTTCGGAGGAGTTAAAAAATACTATGATGGTTCCGTTGCTTTATATATTTATTTCGTTTATGATTCAGCAATCCCAAAGTTTCTTTTTGATCCGATCAAATAAGGAAAAAAATAATCTTTTTTTTTTGTACTCTTTGATAACATAAATATTGTTAAGTGTTAAGAGCCTTCCGGTGTGAAAACAAAAAAAAGTTTGTGACGCTGAAATGGACTCCCGATAGATAAGATAAAATCGGAAATCCCTTTTATCTCATACTACTCTTTCGATACATAATCTAATGTTTTGAAAAAACAATAAAAGAATTTTCTCATATCGAATTCGAAGTGCCATGCTATTATTACTTGATATTCCTATTTCATATGGCGAAGGCATAGTCTTCTTTTTTCTCTCAAATTAAAATAAAAAACTCATTGGCGCCAAGCGTGAGGGAATGCTATACGTTTGGTAATTTTTCCTCCGACCAGGATAAAGGATCCCATTGAAGCGGCCAATCCCATGCATATTGTATGTACATCTGGTCGCACAAATTGCATGGTATCATAAATAGCTACTCCGGGTATTAGCCATCCGCCAGGAGAGTTTATAAACAAATACAGATCCTTGGTATCATCCTCTATACTGAGATATACCATAAGACCAATAAGTTGATTCGAGATCTCGCTATTAATCTCTTGGCCTAAAAAAAGTAATCTTTCTCGATAAAGTCGGTTGATTAGGATCAAATTGTATCCCTTAGGAACCGTACATGCACCTTTTGATGCATACGGTTCAAAAAAAAAATCGCGAAAAAAAAAAATAGAATCAATGTGTAGATTCCAGTCCCTCTTTTTTTTTTATAGCAGACTCTTTCTAACTTCTAATGAAGGAACCTTTTCTTCCATTTTTCAAGAAAGATAAGTTTTGGTCCGTTTCCCTATAATATAAAAAGAATTCACTAAACTTATCGAACTAACTTCTCATTGATGTATTGTTTCATCGAGATCTAATCCAAATCACGATGTCATTTTCTTGTTCCTGAATGGGCCTTTTCAATTCTTTTAGGTTTATGCTCTACTCCAGGTAAAGATAGGCCCGATTTCGATTTGCACATATAGGATAAATGCCCCCAATACCACTTCTTTTTACTACGACTTCCGTTTTTTTTTTTTCAATTCATTTCATGTCTTCCGCCAAATATTCGACGTATTAATCATATTATTGATTGATTAACACTTTGAGATCACTCCTATTTATAAAAAAAATCGTTTATGATAGAAGTAGTAATCGTCGATATATTACCAATTGGGTTTTTTCTAAACGGAGCCTGGATACTTCATTTTATTGGTCCAACCAAGCCAACCATAAATTATTCTAATTGATAATATTAATCTGGATCCCCCCAAAAATGGATCTAATTGCACTTCACGCTCCAAATTTTTGATAATTCAATCAATGTTTCTTGGGCGAAACAGAGGATATCTCGATCGGGGGAGAGAACGGGGAAATCCCATATGACCCAATATATCTGACAAGTCGCACTATACGTCAACCCAAGATGCATCTTCCTCTCCAGGATTTCGAAAAGGTACTTTTGGAACACCAATAGGCATTAAATGAAAGAAAAAAGAATTAAGTACTATATTTCACTTTGATGTGGAAACGTAACAATGGGTTTAGTGTCTTCATTGGCCTTTATCATATTTTATCCATAGATTGGATAAGGAAGACAGAATGAATAAAGTCAAATTCTAAATTCTTACGAATAGGTCCTTGGAATGATGAACAAGTCTGGATGCATTCGCCCATAAAAAATGGGATCAACCCCCCATTGCGTATTGGTACTTATCGGGTATAGAATAGATCTGCTTCTCTTTGTTCCTACGAACAGAATTGTTCCATTATTACCAACAGAATAGAACAAATATTAACCCTTGCTCAGAGATAATTCACTGAAAGGGGGAGGCCCATAGCATAGTTTTTCCAATGCAATAAAGTTACATAGTGTCTATTTTTCGTTGATAAAGGGGTATTTCCATGGGTTTGCCTTGGTATCGTGTTCATACCGTCGTATTGAATGATCCCGGTCGGTTGCTTTCTGTCCATATAATGCATACAGCTCTGGTTGCTGGTTGGGCCGGTTCGATGGCTCTATATGAATTAGCAGTTTTTGATCCCTCTGACCCTGTTCTTGATCCAATGTGGAGACAAGGTATGTTCGTTATACCCTTCATGACTCGTTTAGGAATAACCAATTCATGGGGCGGTTGGAGTATCACAGGAGGGACTATAACGAATCCGGGTATTTGGAGTTACGAAGGTGTGGCTGGGGCACATATTGTGTTTTCTGGCTTGTGCTTCTTGGCAGCTATTTGGCATTGGGTGTATTGGGATCTAGAAATATTTTGTGATGAACGTACAGGAAAACCTTCTTTGGATTTGCCCAAGATCTTTGGAATTCATTTATTTCTTT